GTATTTTTAGTTTGCATGGTCCAATCATTGATCCCGAAAATTTCTACAATAAAATTAGGTAGGTCGCTAGTATAGTTCCCTATCTATAATTTTGCTATTTACTTAAATATTAAATATAAATAATTTTACTGGAATATTGGAGGAATTCCTTGGATGGGTAGTAAGTACAATTTTGAATGTTTTGCTTATGTACAAAGTAACAAATATTATAATTGGATCGTTCGATCACTTTTCAGTCATTCATTGAATGATAAATCACTACAAGTGAAGGAGATACACGATTTAAATAACGAAAGATCCAATATTTAAAAATTGTATCTAAAATGACTGGAAAAGTAGAAACAAGACCGGATATAATTTGATCATTATGAGCAAATCCAAAATCTTTGTAGACAGAGCCAATCATTAATTCCCAACCGTGGGGCGAATGGAATCCTATACATAAATCAGTTAATAAAAGAATAGAAAAAGCTTTTATTGTGTCGCTTAAGTTGTATAGGAATTCTTGAAACCAAGAGTTAAGAATAACAAGTTCTTCATTACCTAGAATAGAATAACCACTTAGAATACCGAAACAGATTATATTTGTCGAGAAGTGTAAAATTGTATGGATGCGATCCTCGTTGTGCATCTTGATCAATTGGATCGTTTCTTTGTAGATTTCGATGCGAGGCTTTTGTAAATGTGTTTCCGGGTATTCCTTTATCATTTCGTCCAAACGTAAGAGTTCCTCTAAGTCTATGAATTCTTTTAGAATACTCTTTTCTTGAATATCATTCAAAAAAATTTCGGATTGCCTAGTATTCCACCAATTAGTAAACCAAGATTCCAGACTTTTATTAAATGAGAGAGAGATCCACCAAGGCAAAAATACTATAGATGCAAGATATAGAAGGGAAATTAATACTTTCTTTTTTGCCATTTTTTCGTCTGTGAATTTTAAAATTTTTAATGAACGCACCTCATTCGTCGACTCTATATGATACTAATATTTCTATCAAGCATAAGTTCTATTACAAGTCATCGATGTATTTCCGGATTTTTTTGTGATTCAGTACAGCGGTTAGTCCTTGAATTTAGAAAGAATATAGAATAAGAGCCCTCTTCAAATTAATAGTAGTCGGATTTCGAGACGAAAGAACTCCCGTTCTATCAAAATATCAAATATTTAGAAAAAAATTCTTTACTTTATGATGAAATGTTTTGTTTTGATATATGATGAATCTATCATTTAGATTTGTTACTGAATTGAGTTAAGTGGATTTACATACGCATAAAAAAAATTGTGGACATAAACAATTTCGTTTTAGAATTGTTTCATATACGTTTGCTTTGGCTCGAGTAAGCGTTCTGAAGAAACTTCAGTTAAGTTATGCTATAGAAAAAAAGATGATTCTTGAGTTTTTTATCTCTTGCAAAGTATTCATTCTTCAGTTCCTTTTTTCAAAATACTTCAATTGGTACACGCAAGAAATAGGCCAATTCAGCAGCTTTTTGCTCAATCTCTCGTGGAGTAAAATTCTCATCAGTACGAGTCAAGGGAATGGCTCCTTGTCCTTTTATTTCCATATAAAGGACACGACGAGCATAAATACCCTCTTTAATTTCTATTCTGATGGACTGAATGTCTTTCATAAGGAATCGGAGGAATATGCGACGATTTTTTCCAGGAAATCCCCAACGAAAAATACACACTATGCCCTCTTTTATATCGAATCGATCATAACCACTACCTACATTCCACGAAATTGTGCACCACAAATAGGAGCTAATAAAAAGACCTGCGATCCCATAGAAAGACATCACGATACCTTGTGGAAAAAAAATTATTTGCTGAGAAGGAAATAAAGATATAAAATTCCTACCAAAATAACTGGACGTTCCAACCAATAAAAACCCTAATGAACCTAAAAAAAGAATAAAGGCCCAACAGAAATTACTTGTTTTTCGAGACCCCGCTATAAGTTCTACCCATATACGTTCTGATCGCCAACTCATACTCTAACTAGACCTAGTTGCATTTTATTGGAATTGGGAGAATAACAAAAATAATTTTTTTTTTACTTTTTTTTGTTTCCGAAGTAACTCTCATCAACCAGCACTATTATGATGTGAACCTTTAGGGATAATTCATCGAATTTCTTAGATCCAAACTAAAATAATAACATCCCTTTCATATGATTTCCTAATACATATAGATATATTGACTTTACATTTCAGAAATTCTCCGATCTATTTGAAAATAGTTATAATTCATTTATCATGTTTACACATACATAAGAGCTTATGCCCGAAGGAAGCCGCATATTATACCATATTTTACTAAATAGATATCCGTGTTATGATCCAAGTAAGTCTTGAAAAAAAATATATATATATAAGATTTGTCCTTGTTGTATCTAAAAAATCTTGTTTTTTTGAACATAAAGAGATAAAGAAGCCATTGCAATTGCCGGAAATACTAAGCCCACTAAAGGCACAAAAATGGAGGGGAGACTGT